AGTGCCAAAATGATTAATAGTAATAAAAGGACATGTCATCCTTCTTACAGTACCACCAGTTTGATATATTTTTTTCCAAAAAAAACAAAAAAAGGAAGCCCTTTCATTATTATTTATTGTTAATAAAGGTAATAAACGCATTTTTCTTTTAAGCATTTTTGATCGCTGTTTACCCCATAAAGATATTGAATAGAATGCGCTGTTTTTTTTACCATTATAATTTTGAAAATAAATATTTAAATGCCCCTCAAAAGTAAGTAAATAAACCCGAAACATATAAAATGCAGTTAATCCTGCTGTAGAAAAAGCTATTATTGCGAAAATAGGTGAATACGACAAACTATCATTAAGAATTTCATCTTTAGACCAAAAACAGGCGAGAGGTGGAATACCACAAAGAGAAAGGGTTCCTAATAAAAAAGCAATTTTTGTAATTGGAACATGTTTTGTTAAACCACCCATAAGAACCATATTTTGACTCTTATCTGGAGAATAGCCGACAATACCTTCCATTGAATGAATAATGGATCCAGATCCTAAAAACAACAATGCTTTCGAATAAGCATGAGTAATCAAATGAAATAAAGCAGCTCGATAGGAGCCCATACCTAAAGCTAACATCATATAACCCAATTGAGACATTGTAGAATAGGCTAAACCTCTCTTAATATCTTTTTGAGCAAAAGCTAAAGTAGCTCCTAAGAGTACTGTTATTATACCTATCAAAGCTATTAGCTTCATTATGTAAGGTATAACTACGAAAAGAGGAAGAAGTCGAGCTACAAGAAAAATTCCCGCTGCTACCATGGTAGCAGCATGTATTAGAGCCGAAATAGGGGTAGGTCCTTCCATGGCATCTGGTAACCACACATGAAGAGGGAATTGTGCCGATTTAGCAATTGCACCGGAAAATAATAGGAAAGCGCACAAAGTAACAAATAAAAAATGAACCTCATTATCATTATTAGAAATCAAGTTATTGAATATTTCAAACAAATCCTGAAATTCGAAACTGCCTGTTAGCCAATAAAGACCTAAAATTCCTAATAATAAACCAAAATCGCCTACACGATTAGTTACGAATGCTTTTTGACAAGCATTGGACACACTAGGTCGTGTGAACCAAAAGCCTATTAATAGGTAAGAGCACATTCCAACCAATTCCCAAAAGATATAAATTTGTATTAAATTGGAACTGGTAACTAATCCCAGCATTGAAGTATTGAAAAAACTCATATAAACAAAAAATCTCAAATAGCCTTGATCATGAGACATATAACTGTCACTATAAACAAGAACTAAAATTCCAACCGTAGTAATTAATATTAACAAAATAGAAGTAAGTGGGTCAATCAAATACCCGAACTCTAAGGAAAAATCATTGTTGATGGTCCAAGACCATACATATTGATAAATGGAACTGCTATTTATTTGCTGAATAAACAGATCGGTCGAAAAAACCATAACTATACTTAACAATAAAACACTCGGAAAAGCCCATATACGGTGAAGTTTTTTTGTTGACACCGGAAAAAGTAGCAGCCCTATTCCTATTAACATAGGGACTGGAAGTGTAACGAAAGATAGAATCCATAAATATTGATATGTATGTTCCATAAAAAAATCTTATTATTTTTAATTAAAAAAAAAAAAAAAATGAATTAAGTTTAACTTATTTTATAATTAAGTTTAACTTATTTTATAACTGTCTTGACAATTATTATTTTTAATCACTATAGAAAATAGAACCTTTGATGCCTTCAATCCAATTTAAAGAAATACTAGGTAGATAAAAATGTGTAAATTTTGACTGATCTGGTTTAGATCATATGCTTGATCTGGATGATCTATCAAGGAATATATATTGAATTAGATAAGATTTTCCAGTTTTCAATTTGAAAGTCCGGGACAGAACTCGAAACTTTTTTTGTTATATTATATGTCCATAAATCAATATCTAATGGGGTTGCTAAACCTTAACACAAATTTTATACCTAACGAAACTCTAAGGATTAATACAATAAAAATTCATTTTTATTTTCATTAATTTGAATGTTTCAACAAAAAAATATTCCATTGAATTAACTCCTTCAAGCTCGCCAATTGAATAAAAAAGGGTTATTATAATTTTGGGCAAGCCGCCATGGTGAAATCGGTAGACACGCTGCTCTTAGGAAGCAGTGCTAGAGCATCTCGGTTCGAGTCCGAGTGGCGGCATAACATAATTAAATTATCTAATTATTAAAAGGATAGAATAAATCCTATAATGAATTCAATTCCATATGTAAAATTATGGATAATTAAAGTATTCCCCCCTTTTTTTTTATGATATTTTTGACTTTAGAACATATATTAACTCATATATCTTTTTCGGTCGTTTCAATTGTAATTATAATTCATTTTCTAACCTTATTAGTCAATGAATTTGTGGGACTCTATGATTCGTCAGAAAAAGGCATGTTAACCACTTTTTTCTGCCTAACAGGATTACTAATTACTCGTTGGATTTATTCGGGACATTTACCAATAAGTGATTTATACGAATCATTAATATTTCTTTCATGGATTTTCTCTATTATTCATATGGTTCCATATTTTAAAAAACATAAGAATTATTTAAGCACAATAACCGCACCAAGTACTTTTTTTACCCAGGGCTTTGCTACTTGGGGTCTTTTAACCGATATGAATCAATCGAAAATTTTAGTACCTGCTCTCCAATCCCAGTGGTTAATAATGCACGTAAGTATGATGGTATCGGGCTATGCAGCTCTTTTATGCGGATCATTATTGTCAGCAGCACTTCTCGTAATTACATTTCGAAAAGTCATAAGAATTGTTGGTAAAAACAATAATTTATTAAATGATTCATTTCCCGTTGATGAGATCCAATACATGATGGAAAAACAAAATATTTTTAAAAATACTTTTTTTACTTCTTCTAGGAATTATTACAGGTTTCAATTGATTCAACAATTAGATCATTGGGGTTTTCGTATTCTTAGTATAGGGTTTCTTTTTTTAACCATAGGTATTCTTTCAGGAGCAGTCTGGGCTAATGAAGCATGGGGATCATATTGGAATTGGGACCCAAAAGAAACTTGGGCATTTATTACTTGGACCATATTCGCGATTTATTTCCATACTCGAACAAATAAGAATTTGGAAGGTTTAAATTCGGCAATTGTTGCTTCGATCGGTTTTCTTATAATTTGGATATGCTATTTTGGGGTTAATTTATTAGGAATAGGACTACATAGTTATGGTTCATTTACATTAATATCCTAATTGAATTCAAGAACGAGTTTAACAAATATAACCATAAGCCAGTTTAACATATATATAAGAAGCTTCAGGTAAGTCGTTGAGAACCTTTTGAATCACTCCATTACTTGAGTGATTCAAAAGGTTCTCGCAAATGTTAAACATATCTGATTACAATTCCGTTTTTTTTTTTTATTTTTTAATAACTACCTATAAAAAAAAATTAGCTATAAAAAAAATTCGATAGAATAGCTTCGACCTTGTCAACTGATAATGAGAAAACGAAATCCGGATAAATACCAATACTAATTACAGGCAGAAGTATAGCAATCGAAACAAATAATTCCCGTGGTCCAGAATCAAAAAAATAAGAATTTGTGGCATTAAGCAGCTTGTATCCATAGAACATCTGGCGTAACATAGATAATAAATAAATAGGAGTCAATATCGTTCCAACTGCCGCTCCAAAAGTAATTAGTATTTTTGGCATTAAAAAATATTTTTTGGCGGTAATTATTCCAAAAAATACTACCAATTCTGCAAAAAAGCCGCTCATGCCCGGTAATGCAAGAGAAGCTAATGATAAGATACTGAACATCATGAATATTTTTGGCATTAGGGTAGCCATTCCGCCCATTTCGTCAAGATAAACAAGACGTATTCTATCATAACTTGTTCCTGACAAGAAAAAAAGCCCAGCGCCAATAAATCCATGAGATATTATTTGTAAAATGGCCCCGTTGAGTCCCATATCGCTTATAGAGCAAATTCCTATAATTGTAAAACCCATATGAGATACAGAAGAATAGGCTATTCTTTTTTTTAAATTTTTTTGACCAGAAGATGTTGAAGCTGCATAGATTATTTGTATTGCGCCTACTATTATCAACCAAGAAGAAAATATAGAATGGGCGTGGGATAATAATTCCATATTTATTCGAACCAATCCATATGCTCCCATTTTTAATAAGATTCCAGCTAAAAGCATACAAGTACTGTAATGTGCTTCTCCATGGGTGTCTGGTAACCATGTATGTAAGGGTATAATCGGTGATTTGACAGCAAAAGCAATAAGAAATCCAATATAGAATAGTATTTCCAAGGTCACAGGATATGATTGATTAGCTGATGTTTCAAAATTGAATGTTGGTTCATTGGAAGCATAGAAAGCGATACCTAAAGCTCCCATTAATAAAAAAACGGAACTTCCTGCAGTATACAAAATAAATTTTGTAGCTGAATACAGACGTTGCTTTCCCCCCCACATGGCTAGAAGTAGATAAACAGGAATTAATTCTAACTCCCACATAATGAAAAAAAGTAAAAGATTTTGAGAAGAAAATAATCCTATTTGACCACTATACATTGCTAACATCAAAAAATGAAATAATCGAGAATCCCGAGTAATTGGCCGAGCCGCTAAAGTAGCTAAAGTGGTGATAAATCCGGTCAGTAAAATAGGTCCTATAGAAAGTCCATCTATTCCTAATCTCCAGTAAAAATCAAAAAAATTAATCCATTGATAAGACTCCGTCAATTGGATTAAGGGATCGTCCAATTGGAAATAATAAGAGAATGCATAGGTCATTAAAAGGAGTTCTAGTACACATATAAGTATAGTATACCACCTAATTACCTTATTTCCTCTATGAGGGAAAACGAAAATCAAGGAACCCGCGAATATTGGTAAAACTACTAATACTGTTAACCAAGGAAAAGAATTCGTGGTAAAGACAAGATACACTTGGACAAGAAAAACCCGTACTCGAAAACCTAATCTATTTTTTTATTATTATTTTTTTAGTACGGGTTTTTGTCGGTAAACAAAAAATCAAATGTATTCAAGTGGTTTTTTCTGGAAAATATCAATAAGCTAGACCCATGCTTCGAGTTGTTTCATGCCATAGATAAACTCGAACACTCAAGAAATCAGTTGGACAGGCGGATTCGCATCTCTTACAGCCAACACAGTCTTCCGTTCTTGGAGCAGAAGCAATTTGCTTAGCTTTACACCCGTCCCAAGGTATCATTTCTAATACATCTGTGGGGCAGGCCCGGACACATTGAGTACACCCTATACATGTATCATAGATTTTTACTGAATGTGACATTGGAGCTATAATTTTTTTTTTAAAAAAACGTCATAAATTTTCGATCTAGTAAATTTTGAAATGAATCATATATTTAGACACCAGATGAATCAATGATTTATCATAATTTGTCTATTCAATTTCGGATCGACTCATGAGATAGAACCAAGATACTTTAATTTCTTACGTTTTCGTAAACATTATCAGATACGCTATCTATCATAAATATCAATTCAAATTAATGAATCTAAATATTTTATATGATTAATACTACTTATTCAACAAATTCAATTGATTGATACGGATTGATTTTCTGTTACGATAAATTGACGAAACTATAGCCAGCCCGATAGCTGCTTCAGCGGCTGCGATAGATATAATAAAAATTGAAAAAATATTTCCTTTTAATTGGCGACTATCAAAAAAATCAGAAAATGTTACTAAATTTATATTGACGGCATTCAGTATAAGTTCAAGACACATAAGGGCTCTAACCATATTTCGACTCGTGATCAATCCATAGATACCGATAGAAAATAAATAAGCACTCAAACCAAGCACATGTTCGAGCATCATGGCCCCACTCCTTAGCGATTTCGATTTATTTCAATATGAACAATGAACAACAATTTAACATCAACAGATTAGATTGACTAGAATAAGAATATCACAAGTACAAAACAAAAAAAAAGATTGGAATATAGATCGAATAAAAGAATTTATATATGAATAATCCTCAAATAAATGTGATAACATAGAATAAAGTCTGATTTGGATTGCGATTACCAATTAAAAAGATTTATTACTGACGAGCCGTGGCAATCGCACCTATCAAAGCAACTAAAAGAATTATTGAAATGAATTCAAATGGAAGAAAAAAATCTGTTGCTAAATGAATTCCAATTTGTTGACCATTACTTACCAAATCTTGCTCTATAATCTGGTTTGCTCTTGTAGTCCAAATAATCCCATACCATGTTGTATCTGAAATAATAGTAATTAGTAAAACAAAAAGACTTGTACAAATTAGGGAAGTAAGACCATTCCCAACAGTCCAAAGATTGAAATCTTTGTAATTTTCTGAACCATTCATGAACATCACAGCAAATAAAATTAAAACATTTATAGCTCCCACATAAATAAGGAGCTGCGCCGCAGCTACAAAATGAGAGTTTGATAAAATATAGAATAAGGATATACAAACAAGAACCAATCCCAATGAAAAGGCAGAAAAAATTGGATTGGTAAGTAATACCACTCCTAGACCTCCTAATATAAGACCTAATCCTAGAAAGACTAAAAGAAAATCATGTATTGGTCCAGGTAAATTCATTGTACGTAAAATAAAAGATAAAAAAATCAAATTCTTTTTTTTCATGACTTTATTGACCCGACCAGGAGAAACTTATTTAGAATGGGTTAATTTAATCCTAAAAGGTTAAAATTACTGTAGTACTGATATCAGACTAATCCCATTCTTTCTCGAAAAAATAAAAATGGATACTTTAATTTCTATTTCGAAATAGAAATAATTATGGATAGAATTATGACTATATTAATAGATTTTCAATCTAAATTAAGCTACGCTGCAATTCTTACCAATCAATCAAATCCAATCGCTAGTTGGGATTTGTAGCTTTTGTAGTTATTGACCAAACAAAATGCAAAATGAAAAAAAAAAAGATTTCAGACTTTTAGATCAAACCTAGATCTTTGTTTAATGATTAAAAATGACTCTTCAATCAATCTTTAATCAAAGGGGGTTTGTCCATTTTGATTAAAGATTGAGGTGAATTCAAAATTGTTCGAATTGTATAATCGTCAATTACTGACATTGGTAAACGACCTAAAGCAATTTGGTTATAATTCAATTCGTGACGATTATAGGTAGAAAGTTCATATTCTTCAGTCATTGATAAACAATTAGTTGGACAATACTCAACGCAGTTGCCACAAAATATACAGATTCCGAAATCAATACTGTAATTAAGCAATCGTTTCTTTCGAATATTAGTTTCCAATTCCCAATCAACAACAGGTAAATCTATAGGACATACACGAACACATACTTCACAAGCAATGCATTTATCAAATTCAAAATGGATTCGACCGCGGAAACGCTCCGATGTGATTAATTTTTCATAAGGATATTGAATAGTTACCGGTAAACGATTTACGTGGGATAAGGTAGTCATGAAACTTTGACCAATGTACCTTGCAGCCCGTATGGTTTGTTGACCATAATTCATGAACCCAGTTACCATAGGGAACATATCGTGAATCTCTATGAATAATTTTATATTTGTTTCTTTATCTTGTTTGAGACAAACTATAAATATACAAAAGAATTACTTTATAGTGAAAAGAGTTGGGAAGAGGTTGTTAATAATAAATTGCCAAGAGAAATAGGTAAAAGAAATTTCCATCCAAGATTTAATAGTTGGTCCATTCTTAGTCTAGGTAAAGTCCATCTTGTTGTGATAGGAATGAACAAGAACAAATAAGTTTTAACCAATGTAATAAGAATACCCATTGTTGTTCCAAAAACTCTACCTACTTTATTTATTTCAAAATCAAAAAACTCCGGGACAGATATGTACGGAATAGAGATATTCCAACCGCCCAAGTAAAGAACTGCTACAAATAATGAAGAGACTAATAAGTTTAGATAGGAAGCAACATAAAATAAACCAAATTTGATACCCGAATATTCAGTTTGATAACCTGCTACTAATTCTTCTTCTGCTTCTGGTAAATCAAAAGGTAATCTCTCACATTCTGCTAGGGAAGAAATGAAAAAAATGATAAATCCTATAGGTTGACGCCACAAATTCCATCCCCCCAAACCATATTTTGATTGTGCCTCAACTATATCAACTGTACTCGAACTGTTAGATAATCATAGTCGGTGATGACATCACTGTCCCCATCGCTATTACAGAACCATACATGAGATTTTCACCTCATATGGCTCCTCGAAGGCCATAAATAAATCTAAGGGCCAGATCATATTATTTATCTTGATCTATTTGTAGGATAGATAGGATCAAAATCTATCGGATGCCCCCAATTCAAAAATTTGACCAATGTAATTCTGTCTGTTATAATACTAAAGTAAAGTACTTCTGAATTGATCTCATCTTTTAAGAATTTCAATTTTTCTTTCTTGAGCAATAACTTAAATCTTTCAATAAAATACTTCTTGTAGAAATACCAATAAATATTTCAACCTATCATTTTCGATTACGAAAAAGAATTAGACATTCCATTAGTTCATGAATTATGACACGAATTCAATTTATATTTATATGAATATCGAGATAGGAAAGAAAGAAGAATAAAGGATTCTTTTTTTTCTTTTTCTATTGTAAGTCTATTCTTTTTTTTGTTCCTATTCTTCCTTCTGAAAAAAAAAAAGGAAAAGATTACTTCGTTCCTGATAGTCATTTGTTTAATTGGTGGATAGGAGCATACTCTGGATCGGAATCGTGGGGAGTACTGCCTGATCATTTCTACTAATTTAAAGCCCCAATTAATATTCTTTTATTTTTGATAATTCTATTACTAATCTTTTATGTATCTTGGTGTTCCTAACCATCCACTCATTTTTATTTTTACTCAACTGCTCGGTAGCATTACTAGCATTACAATAATATATATATATATATATAAATGATAGTAAAAACTCAATAAGGTTGATTCTTTGAGCCCGCTTTCAAGCCAGGATGACTAATCAACCAATTTTGGGACAAATGATCTCATCTTCTTATGTTTATTTGTGCTTTCCTGTTGTACATAAGAAATGAGTCTCGATTTTTTTTACTGCAAATTTAGAAGCTGTTTTCTTTCACTCATATAACTATCTAATTTAGTTCATCAACCCAAATGATGAATAAAAAAATAAGGATATATATTCAATATATTCAATTAATTTTACCTTTTTCCTAATAAAAAAAAAAAAAGGGGGGGATAGGGAAAAATTTATGTTTCAACGAATCGCACGTAGAGATATGGATAATACACAGAGAGTTAATGGTATTTCATAACTAATCGATTGAGCGGCAGCTCGTAGACCACCTAAAAAGGAATATTTATTATTTGATCCATATCCTGACATAAGAAGTCCAATGGGAGCAATACTTGAAATGGCAATCCATAAAAATACGCCGATATTTAGATCCGCTAAAACAAAGTGATAGCCAAAAGGAATTACTGAATAGCTTAATAGAGTTGATATGGCTGCTATGGATGGTCCGATACTAAATAAACGAGTATCCCCTCTAGATGGAAAAAGATTTTCTTTGAAAAGTAATTTTGTTCCATCCGCTAGAGCTTGAAGAACTCCAAAAGGACCGGCATATTCAGGTCCAATACGTTGTTGTATCCCTGCAGAAATTTCTCTTTCTAACCACACAATTACTAGTATGCCTATCGTGATTCCCAATACAAGAGTCAAAATAGGGACAAGCATCCATATAATTCCATAGATCTCGTTTAAGGATTTCAATCTGGAAAAAGAATTGATAGCTTGTACTGTTGTTGGATCAATTATCATTTCAACGATCAACTTCCCCCATAATAATATCTATGCTACCTAATATTGTCATAATATCAGCCAATTTCATTCTTTTAATTAATTGAGGAAGAATTTGCAAATTGATAAAACCCGGCGGGCGAATTTTCCATCTCCAAGGAAAACTACTTTGATCCCCTATCAGAAAAATTCCCAACTCTCCTTTTGGTGCTTCAACTCTAACATAAAGTTCTTGTTTCGGCAATTCAAAGGCGGGAGAAGTTTTTTTACTAATAAATCGATATTCAAAATCATTCCATTCTCGATTCCTTTCTCTAGCAAAACTTCGAGTTTCTAAATTTTCATAAGGCCCCCCTGGAATCCCTTCCAAAGCCTGTTGAATAATTTTTACGGATTCCGTCATTTCACCAATTCGGACTAAATAACGAGCTAGCGAATCCCCTTCCTTTTGCCACTGGACTCCCCAATCAAATTCGTCATAACACTCATAATGATCAACTTTACGAAGATCCCATCGTACTCCGGAAGCTCGTAGCATTGGTCCTGATAAACCCCAATTTATTGCTTCTTCTGCACTAACAATACCTATTCCTTCAACTCGTTGTAAAAAAATAGGATTTCGCGTAATAAGTTTTTGATATTCAGCAACTCCTGTTAAAAAATAATCGCAGAAATCCAAACATTTATCTAACCAGCCATGAGGTAGATCAGCTGCTACTCCTCCGATACGAAAATAATTATGCATCATTCTCATACCAGTCGCAGCTTCGAATAAATCATATATTAACTCTCTTTCTCTAAAAATGTAGAAGAAAGGGGTCTGCCCCCCAATATCTGCCATAAAAGGGCCAAGCCATAAGAGATGAGAAGCTATACGACTCAACTCCAACATAATTACTCTGATATAGCTAGCTCTTTTAGGTACTTGAATATTTCCCAACTGTTCCGGTCCATTTATGGTTATCGCTTCTGTAAACATAGTAGCTAAATAATCCCAACGTGTTACATAAGGCAAATATTGTATAATTGTTCGGTTTTCCGCAATTTTTTCCATCCCTCTGTGTAAATAACCTAATATTGGTTCGCAGTCAATAACATCTTCACCGTCTAGACTAAGGATGAGTCGAAGAACGCCATGCATTGATGGGTGGTGGGGCCCCATATTGACTATCATAAAGTCCTTTCTTGTAGCTGGTACATTCATAGGGGGTTCCTCGATTGATTTTTCCATGAATTACTGAAAACGAAAATAAGTTCATCAAAATTCAAGTTTAAGATCTAATAAATCAAATAATAAAAAAAAAAAAAGACTCTTCAAATTAACGAGTTTTTGATTCCCGAATGTTCAACTGGCTAATTAATTCTTTATAACGTACTCCATTTTTCTTTGCCAAATAAGATAGTAGTCGTTGGCGTTTTCCTAGAATTTTCCGTAAACCTCTTTGAGATAAATAGTCTTTTCTATGCAATTCCAAATGTGAAGTAAGTCTTCGTATCTTATTAGTAAAACTTACTATTTGAAATTCAACGGATCCCTTGTTTTCTTTGTTGTCTTCTTGTGAAATAATTGAAATGAATGCACTTTTTACCATAAAATGAAATCCCCCTCCTCCCGCCTTTGTTAAGTATAGTTTTATTGATCAGTAATAATAAATAATGTAATATTAAATAAGAATGTCAGTTGGTTTGAATTTGGTATACACAATAATCTTCAATTCGTTAGGAATTCCAAAATAAATCCAATTTTTTTTTTGATTCGGCTAGAAATACATAAAAGATGGTATATTTCTTCCCTTACAAAGGAAAAAAAATTATATCTATATCTAAAAATCTAAAACGAAAAATTGGATTGATTCATTTCTAGATCGAATTGATACATGATTGAATTCCATATATCAGAATGGAATATGGGATGTAAAACAATGTATATGGACGTCTCTCTTTGTTTTCATATATTTCATATATTTCATATACTAGATTAGATATGCTATGGGATATATATGACAAATGGAACTTTACCGAATTTTTAATCGTGGACATATATGTATCCTTACCATACTAAACCGACTAGCATTATTGGTATCAAACCAATAGCGATTTATACAAGCTAAATCTTCTAATCGATAATTGGGCCAAAGAAAAAGTTTTAATTTAATTAGTTTATTTTTATCTCTATCAAAACGTTTGCTTTTATCTATAATGTGAGCGTGGTTTTTTATGTTATTATTATTGATAATTTCTGTATTGATATCATTTTCATTTTTTGAATTGAAAGAAATTAGAATTCTCAATTCTCTACGATGTTTAGAGGATAAAAGATTTTCGGGAACAAGTAAATCATAATTATTTTTGTCTTTATTTCTAATTAAACTTTGATTTATTACAATAGAGTTTTTTTTTCTGTATCTTTGATTAATTTGTTGTTTTCTCTTATGAACCAATAAAATATTTATGGTTTGATACATAATAAATTTTCCATCATTTTTTACCGACAGACGGGTTGATTCGATAATCAATATTCCCTTTTTCATCAATTCTGTAAGAGTTAAATCTTTCTGAATCATTAGAATATCTAGACTCAGTTCTCCCCTTTGAATAGAGGATATAATAATTTCTCGTGGATTTGTCAGTCTAAGCAAGAGACAATATATTTTGATATTATTGATTATTTTTTGATTTAAAGAATCATCCCATCTTAATTGAAAGCATAAATACCTTTTTAGCAAAAAATCAAGTTCTGCTTCCGTATTACTTTTGTATTGCTTTTTCTTTCTACGCTCTTTCCTGTCTGATCTTGCATAATCTTCTTCAACATCTTTTTCTTGGTTTGCTAGAACTGATTCAAGATCTACTTGATCCTCAGACTCTTTTTCTTCATGATTTTGATTTTTTAATTGAATGGATTTTGTTTCATTCGATGATAAAGGATCGTTATTTTGCTTTCTGTTGATTTTTTTATTTTCACTAACATCTTTAGTTCCATTAAAATTTAAAAAAAGTAATTTGATTGGTATCATCCATGATTTTATCTTATATGCCTTGCAAAGTATCACAAATTTTGGAAAGAACCAAAATTCTAAATTTGATGTAGGACGATCTAGTATTTCTTCATTCATTCCCATCCAATCAAAAAGGTTTTTTTTTTGTTTGGTTCCGGTATCGATCCAGGATTCAATATCGACTTTCTTTCTAAGACAAAAAGGGAGAATTCTCCAATCCAAATATTTTCTATGCGAGCTTTTTTCCGTATCGATAATATCATCTTCTCTTAGATGCTTATTGACAGGGATACCTCCCGACATATCAAATAATTTACTTTTATCTATTTTGTAATTATAAAAAATCTCTTGCTTATTATTTAATTTGAATGGTAATTCATAAATAGATGAGTCTTTCTTATCTTCATAATTAATGGATTTATATAATAAAATATTATATCTATAGTATTTTTTAAAATTATCTTTTTGGTTCGATAATGAATCGACTTCCAAATTATTTTGTTTTTCGTAATGAATAAATTTGTCTTTTTCATATAAATTCCATTTATTTAAATCCTTATTTTGAATCATATGCTGTTGATTCATTTTATTTCGCCATTTTTGCGATATTAAGCTAGACCATCTGATCTGAGATAAATCGTATTTATATTGATAATTACTTCTTACCCAGTTTTTCCATTCATTCATTACAGAATTTTTAAAATTTGTATTTTTTAATTTGAACTGAAATCCTCCTTGGACTCCAAAATAATCTTTTATTTCATTCTTAAGAAAACGAGATGCTCCATGATATTGAAGGACAGATCTTAACTTATATAGGTTAATAACTTGGACTTGTGATAATTTGTAAAATACATATGCTTGTGACAAAGAGGTTACGTTATAAAAAATCTGTGAGTTCTTGTTAAAATTACTATAATTAAATACCTTTTTTATACTCGAGATAAAGTGAATTAGTGTATTTTGATTTGTTTTATCAAGTCTTTGGTGATTTTCGTTTTTATTATACATAGAAATGTATTTAGTAATCATTTTTCTTGGTGATTCACGAAAAAACTGTACATTGATCCTCGGAATATTAATGATAGCTAGAAGGATATCTATATATATCTTTTCAATCAAAATTTTTATAAAAAAATATGATTTACGGACTAATTGAGCATTGTTTCTTTTTAATATCTGTAAAATATTTTTTGATGATTTTAATTTTAATCGTTTAGCATTATAACTTAGTTTGTTAGGACTAATATTTCTTTCTGAGATTAGAAATCGTTTTTTCTTTTCTTTTGTAATTTTTTCTATTTGATTTCTTATTGTCTTTGTTCTGGCATTCAGATCTTTCATTTTTTTTTCTGTCAGTGAATAGTTTATCCAATCCATAGATCGAATTGAAGTGGAAAATTTATGAATAGTCCCATTAGTGATTGGTGAATCTTTTTCGTTTTTAGTTTCATTTAATTCAGATACTTCTCTAAATCCAAATAATAGAATCGGATTTCTTTTTGATTTTGATATTATTTCTTTTACAAATAGAATACTTTTGATGAACCAGTTTTTTGTTTCTTTCGGTAAATGTAGAAATATTTTTCTTTTTTCTTTAAAAATTGTTAGAGTTAGAAAACCATTTTTTTTCAACTTTCTAATTTTTTTTTTTAATTTTTTAAAAATGGGTTCAAAAAGTGAAAGTTCTTTTCGGGGAGAACCAAAAGGAAGTTCAGTTTCCATTCCCCAAACTGTTAAAAAACAAAAATCATGTTTTTGTCTTTTCTTTTTTATTGGATCTTTAGAAAAGAATTTTAACTTAGATCTGTGCCAAGGTTGTAGTCGAAAAGGAAATAGGATCTTTATTTGAATACCGTCTGTTAACCAGTTTTTAGGAAATTCTGTTTCTGATAACTGAACTCCATTATAAGTGCATTTAACATGCATTTCTCTATTCCAATCCTTTAAATCCTCGGACCATTCGGGAATTTGAAATAATAACATACGAATGATATTTTTAGCTATTATTAATGAAGGCAATATAATATATTTTCGAAGAATCGATTGAATTACTAAAACACAACCTCTTATTGCTTGAGCAAAAATAATGCTATCCCAGGTTTCAGCTATT